TAAGTGAAATAGATAAATATATAAGTGAAATAGATAAAGGTTGATCTATTTCACTTATTCGACTGGATCTGACGGAGCCGGCTCATGTACGACATGATTCGCATCGGATATTCTCTTCAAGTGAACCAGCCTATCCTTTGTCTGGCGCTTACACGGTGGTTGGAACAAAGACCCATTTGATTATTAATTCCAATGTGGCAGATATAGATAAAGGCATCCATCTGCACGGCCCAACCAATCGTTTAAGTCATAATCAAAAAATGAAATTATGAAAAACCTTTTGCTTGGTTTTATTCTTTTTCTACGAGATGGCGGAAATTCCTTCGACCGCATTCCTAGTTATGAAAAATGGAAAGAGGTCTTGAATCTAATCAATACCATTCCATTATATTGACAATTTCAAAAAACTGTTCATACTATGATCATAGTATGATGGCAGTCGGATAAGTATGCCCCCATCGTCTAGTGGTTCAGGACATCTCTCTTTCAAGGAGGCAGCGGGGATTCGACTTCCCCTGGGGGTAGGGTACTAGGAAAGGAAGTTGATCATGAATTACTAATAAGCCTAAACAGAATTCTTCCTGGGTCGATGCCCGAGTGGTTAATGGGGACGGACTGTAAATTCGTTGGCAATATGTCTACGCTGGTTCAAATCCAGCTCGGCCCAAAAATTCGTCAATTTCCCATGAGATGGTATAACCCCTTACCCTTCAGAAATACCTGATACAGAGGAATAAAAAAGAATCCAATTTTCGGATATATTCTTTAATTTCCCTGGGATTGTAGTTCAATTGGTCAGAGCACCGCCCTGTCAAGGCGGAAGCTGCGGGTTCGAGCCCCGTCAGTCCCGACGGATCCAATCAATACATCAATTCAACTCCCTCTTTTCTATGAAAGGTGTGGCAGAGTCGGATTTCATTCCTAAGGGGAATCTTTTTTTTCTTTCGCATTTCTCATCAAACATATAGATGAAAATTTTTATTACTTCAACTAGAACTCGTACCGATTGATGGGAGAAAGACATACATGGATTAGTACAATTATTGGTAGCATTATATTCAGTATTCCAAGAAATATTGGGTCTGCTTTTTCGATTGCTCCCGATCCAGGGAACAGAATATGGAATAGAATACCCTATATTTCCAGGGAGCACATACACAAAAGAAATTATTTTATTGTACAACCCAAAATGAATTTAATCGAAGCCTCCCCTTGGACTACTTTTCTTTTCTAGATTCAACTATCTTCTTTTCTAGTTCTGATTTTATGTAACCTCAATTACGAATTTTAATTTGAAAAAAAAAATTCATGAAAATTGCATACTGAGCTTTTAATATATCTGTCCCAGTACTAATCATCTAAGGAAGGAAGATAAAAGAAAGCTAAAGATCAACCAAGGACCCCATCCCTCTTAGTGACGAAATGCAGAATTTTTTCCTTCCTATTTCCCATTTCTTTTTGGGTTTCGATGGAAACCCAAAAAGAAATGGGAAATTAGACCCTTTCTACCGAGATTCATCTTTATCACACTTCTTTGTATTCCAAAGAAAATTAAATCATTAAAAATGTAGTTTAGAACTTAACTTCTTTTTTTCCCTTTCACTCACTTCTATTCTTTATTATATTACTATATACACTAATTTAGTATTATTCTATTTAAATTCAAATAAAAAAAATAGTAAAGGAGCAATGAGCCGTGGATGGAATCAAATATGCTTTATTTACAAACAAAAGTATTTGCTTATTCGATTGAGAAAAATCAATATACTTTTAATAGTGAATCAGGATTAACTACGACAGATATAATAGAAAAAATCATATATCACCTAATATATTCCTTTTTTCTTTTCTATTTATAGTAATGTTTTATTCGATTTCGAATAATAGTTCACTGCGATTTTAACATATCTATTGTTTTTATTTTATTTGTTTTCGACTTCTTTTTATAACTTTTTATAAAGAGAAGTAAAGAAACAAAATAAATAGTAAAGAATGATTCCTTTTGAATAATAGATTCATTATTTGGGTTTGTGACTAATGGAAGTCGAACGGTGGTGAGATGATACTTCATCTGATGATGATACAAGGAAGGCGTAGGGTAGGTTATAGAAAAGAAAGAATGGAACCGAATAATAAATAAAAGAATTCTTGATTGGATCAGGAATCCTATTTTGGATTCGATATGGATAAAAGACCTTCCTATGGTATATACTATTCAATTCTCGATGATGAATTGATTTGATAGGTCTGATATTGTTATTCATCTCATGATATTGATCCGATTTAATATCATCGAGAGGGATAATTCATCCATGGAATTTACAGACGAAAGATTTATCATCTCCATGGGATTAAATCCCGAGTTATTTTGAAGTAAAAAACACTGAGATTATGGAAGTAAATATTCTTGCATTTATTGCTACTGCACTGTTCATTCTAATTCCGACTGCTTTTCTACTTATCATTTACGTAAAAACAGTCAGTCAAAATGATTAAAAATTCATATTCATTAAATAAATTTTAATGAAACGCGACTTCTGAGTTCTCATCAATCTTCTGAGTTCTCATCAATGATTGAAGAAAGAAAATGAAAAGAATTTCAATTTCACGTAATGAGCAGACTCGAATCGGCAGTATTCAATGGGATCTGATAGTATGGTAGAAAGAAATATATGAATCGTTCTTTTTTTCTACCATACTACTATTAAATGGAAATGTATACTCAATAATAAAAACTTAATATCGATCACTCTCCAATATTATCTCCCTATATAATATGTATAATATATAGAATAATAATAATATCAATTTCATATATGGAATGTACATAGGACCCAATTCGATTTCTTTTCTACATCTATTTGTTACGATCAATCTGAAATAATCGGAAGAGAGCTCTTACTCTTATGTTTCCAATTCTTCGATTTCTTATTATTTCCAAGATGAATCTCCGTATCTATTGAAATAATCAATCAAGGAAAGTTTCTTAATAAAATAATAAGAAAGTGGTTTTTTCATTTAGCATTTCGAAGAAGTAATTGATTTAGCCATTGACAGGACTTCTATGAGAGCTTCTTCGAATAATTTTGAAAAAGAATAGTAAAGGTTATCCATTTTTAACAGAGTTTTAATGCTTGAACCATGAAGTGAAATGAGTCGACATAAATCCAATTTATAAAATAATAAAACAAGCGGTAAATGCACAATATGCGACTCTCACAACGCAAGATCTTATTATACTATCCCGTTAAACAATCAATATTTCTATATTCTTTCTCATAGAAAGTGTGTATACACTTAACAGAACGACTTCTTTTTTGAACAGTAAGGAGGGAAAGAAATCAAAGGGGGTCCGATCTTCCTCATTGTCCATCTATACTTCTGGTAAGAGCCCATTCGTTGAAATCGAAAATTTAGGAAGAATTCGGTTGGAATAAATTTCCTATCATCTGTATTCCCTTTCAAAATACAAAGAAAGGGAATCATTGAAATATCTGTTTGATTGAAAAAGTATTATTCATATAATACATTAATTCGGCTAGAATCCAATGAAATTTCAAAAATGATGCTATTTTGATTTTAAATCGTTAAAAATGCTTTGCAGAACGATCTAGAAAACAATTGATACAGTTTTCGTGATCAACTCAATTAAATTAGTAATACCTCTAGAGTCCACTTCTTCCCCATACTACGAGTGAAAGAGAAAATGTAAAGACTACCATTAAAGCAGCCCAAGCGAGACTTACTATATCCATGTGAATTATGTCCCCTATTTCGATGAATATTAAGGAATTTTTACATTATTCCTCACTAATAATAGTCGAATCAATTGGTCAGAGTCAAAAAGGTATTCTGACCCAACACTCTTGATGAACCAATCCAATAAACAAACCCATTTATAAAAAATTCCTATATGATTTCGAATCGGGAAAGATTAAACACAACAATCAAAATAGAGAGTCATATCTCAAAGGAATGTTTCTAATCGAAGATATAGGAATAGATTTATTTATTCCTATTCTTTTTTTTGTCGATCGTTATAAGATAAGTAAAAAGCATAAAAAGATAGATCACTATCTAGTCCATACCTCTATTTCCCATTTAATCGAATTCGTAATGTCTTCCAATTGTCTATGTGAAAGAGTTGGGTGGAAGTTGATTATGTTCTTTTCTTGACTGAGGGTTTGCCGAAAAGAATTTCTTTTTGTACTTTTAAAAAACCAATTATCCATCCAATCTAATATTGATTCAATGCCTAAGCATTCAGAGACTCTCGTGAGGCCGTGTATAAATTGCGCCCCTTCTATCCCTAGAATCTTTTTTTGCGTCTAGAATTCATGGATTTACAACCCTTTCAAAAACCACCAAACCTTATGCTTAGAATCAAACAAATAGTAAGAGTCGTTTTTCTCTGCTTCTGCTTGCTGGGGAATAATTGGACTAGTTATATCAGCAGAACAGAATAGGAGATTTCTAATCTTTTGTTGATTAGGCGACACCCAGATTTGAACTGGGGAAAAAAGATTTGCAGTCCCCCGCCTTACCGCTCGGCCATGTCGCCAAAAGGATACAAAATAGATGAAACTTTTCCCCCTTTGGGTTGGATTAGTGAACTTATTTTTTTATTGGACTTGCATTTTGCATCTAGCTCAAAACACACGATGCTTAAAAACTTCTCCTCCCTTTTCTATTGAAAAAAAAAAATATGGATTTTCCGTGACAAAAACCTAAACTTATAACAAATTTGAACCATTAACTATTGACTGCTGACTGTTAATTCATCAGCAATTCTTGAATTTGAATCTCTATTTTTGTTTTCCTACTGAGATAAGAAAATACAAATTGATATAGAACTCATCAATATGGATTCTTTTCAATAAAAAACCCTTCTTAATTCTACTAAATTAAAATTATAACAACAATTATGAGTATATGTAAACCCGAAAATCGAAATTGTTACACAGATATCTAACGGGGTATTTGATTTCTATATGTTGTCT